ACCCAAAGAATTATTCCCTAGGTCTGCAAGAAGATCAAAAAATACGACATTGTATCAAAAATTATATACAAAAAAATATGAGAATATCCTATGGTGTCGAGGGAATTGCACGCATAGAAATTCGAAAAAGAATTGATCTGATTCAAGTCATAATCTATATGGGATTCCCTAAGTTATTACTAGACGGTGGAATCCGAAGAGTTGAAGAATTGCAGAGGAATATACAAAAAGAACTGAACTGTTTGAACCAAAAACTCAACATTACTGTGACAAGAATTCCAAGCCCTTATGGACAACCTAATATTCTTGGAGAATTTATAGCGGGGCAATTAAAGAATCGAGTTTCGTTTCGAAAAGCAATGAAAAAAGCAATAGAATTAACGGAACAGGCGGATACAAAAGGAATTCAAGTCCAAATTGCAGGACGCCTCGATGGAAAAGAAATAGCACGTGTCGAATGGATCAGAGAAGGTAGGGTTCCTCTACAAACCATTCGGGCTAAAATTGATTATTGTTTCTATACAGTCCGAACGATCTATGGGGTATTAGGCATAAAAATTTGGATATTTCTAGAGGATTAATAAGAATACGTTACTTGTCTTTCTTCTTTATGTGATATCCATATGTGATATCCATTGCAAAAAAAATAAAAAACAACAAACTCTTTGCTTTCAGTCTTTTTTTTATTTCTGAATTTTTTTTTTAATGACAATTCGTAATTTCTATAGGATTGCATAAAAAAATGATTAATGATTTTATAGAATTGCTATGCTTAGTGTGTGACTCGTTAGTTTTTTTGAGAAGATAGGATTAAAAAAAGGAACCGACCTTTACTATGAACTCATTACTATAGAACTAATAACCAACTCATCGCTTTGCATTATCTGGATACCAAAAAGCAGTCAAAATATGATATATTGATCATATACTTGTAGCAACTGCAAGATTTCTTGTATTGCATAGAAAAGAAAACCAATCGAATTGTGATAGAAAATAAAGTATACAGATAAAAGGAAGGTTGATAGAAAGCTAGAAAAAAAAATTGAATGATATATAATTCCAATATGTATGTAAGGTTTATGAGTCTTCTCAGAAAAACACAAATCAAATAAGGCAATGTAATAAAGCATCAATACGGATTGATCTAGTTATGGGCGAATCAGTTCGTTCATATAAAAATAAAAAATAATCAAGAGCCTCGAGCCAATAAAGACTGAGAAGATTGACTCAAGAAAAAATCTTCTGCGGGGGCTCCGTTGTAGAATTCAAACCTAACCATGAATTGAGAAGCAATGGGAACGAAAGAACCCACGAATACGGGGGATTCCGTTGAAAAACGAATCTTAATAATTCATTGGGTGGGATGGCGAAACGAACCAGGAACCAATTCATTTATTCCCAAAAGGCATGAACGAATCCTACAGTTGAAATAGATTTGAAAAAGTCAATATTCGCCCGCGAAGTTTTTTAGTAGATTACTGCTATTCAATCTCATTCGATTCTTTTCTTTTTAATTTTGAATAAAAAATCAAAGCAAAAAGAAATAACAAAAACACATTCTTCATAAATCAAATTGATTTAAATGTTTCTAAATCCAAACAAGATATCAAAATTTCGAATTTAGAATAGATTAATTGAAATCTTAAAAAATCCAGGATTCAGTATATTTTACGAAAATTAGAAAATTGGAATCGTTTCGTTCGCGAGGAGCCGGATGAGGAGAAACTCTCATGTCCGTTTCTGTAGTAGAGATGGTATTGAGAAAGAACCATCCACTATAACCCCAAAAGAACCAGATTTCGTAAACAACATAGAGGAAGAATGAAAGGGATATCTTCTCGAGGAAGCCGTATTTCTTTCGGTAAATATGCTCTTCAGGCACTTGAGCCCGCTTGGATTACATCTAGACAAATAGAAGCAGGTCGGCGGGCAATGACCCGAAATGTGCGCCGTGGTGGAAAAATCTGGGTATGTATATTTCCGGACAAACCTGTTACGTTAAGACCTACGGAAACACGTATGGGTTCAGGGAAGGGATCCCCCGAATATTGGGTAGCTGTCGTTAAACCAGGTAGAATACTTTATGAAATGGGTGAAGTTGGAGAAAATATAGCCAGAAAGGCTATTTCAATAGCGGCGTCCAAAATGCCTATACGAACTCAATTTATTATGTCAGGTTAGACAGGTAGACCGACGGAAAAAAGTCTTAGAGATAAAAAAACAATTGTGGTTTTCTTTTATTTTGAATTTGAACAAGAATATTTCTTTTTTTTTACTTCGACTTTCTCTTTGCATTGAAAGAACAGATTCAAAACAAAAATGATATGATTCAAGCTCAAACCCATTTGAATGTCGCGGATAACAGCGGGGCTCGAAAATTGATGTGTATTCGAATCATAGGAGCTAGTAATCGCCAATATGCTCATATTGGCGACATTATTGTCGCTGTGATTACGGATGCATTACCAAACCCATCTCTAGAAAGATCAGAAGTGATCAGAGCTGTAATTGTTCGTACTTGTAAAGAACTTAAACGCAACAACGGCATGATAATACGATATGATGACAATGCAGCAGTTGTTATTGATCAAGAAGGAAATCCAAAAGGAACTCGAGTTTTCGGCGCGATTGCCCGAGAATTGAGACAGTTAAATTTCACTAAAATAATTTCATTATCACCTGAAGTATTATAGTATCACATCCGACTTAATAGAGTAGAGTCCTACTCGTCTACTTAGTTATTGAATGAAATCGATAACTTAAATTTAGTGAATCAAATTTTATCTGACGCGTATCTCTTTATTTATTTCAAATATTTTTAAATTCAATAAAATAATTTGAAGTATTTTATTGTTTATATTATTTAATAATATAATATTAAATAATATAATATTAAACATTTTTAAACATTCTTATTGTTATTGAGTTATTGAATATTTTTTTTATTACATAAAAAGTAAAAAAAAGCATGTTGATTAGATCAAAAACGTGGAGGCAACAAAAATTAAAATTTATCATGGGTAGAGACACTATTGCTGACGTAATAACCTCTATACGAAATGCTGACATGAATAGAAAGGGGATGGTTCAAATAGAATCTACTAACATCACGGAAAACGTTGTAAAAATGCTTTTACGAGAGGGGTTTCTTGAAAACGTGAGAAAACATCAGGAAAACAACAAATATTTTTTGGTTGTAACCCTACGACATAGAAGGAATAGAAAAGGAATGTATCCAACTATTTTAAATTTAAAACGGATCAGTAGGCCTGGTCTACGAATCTATTCTAACTATCAACGAATTCCTAGAATTTTAGGCGGGATGGGAATTGTAATTCTTTCTACTTCTCAAGGGATAATGACAGACCGAGAGGCTCGACTGGAAGGAATTGGGGGAGAAATTTTGTGTTATATATGGTAATCCTTCTTATATCTGAATTGTCGCAAAAATAGAATTGACTATTTGTCAAAAGAAAAAAAGACGTGTTAATTACTCTTAACATTATTTGATATTTCGAGAGGTTTTAACTAAAACGAAAAGAACAAAAAATGGATTCCTAATTCATAATAACAAGGATTCGAATGATTAGGTGCTTTTTTTTAACCATCAGCATTTCTTTGATGAGAATACAATTCTAGGTTGGGGTTTCAAATTTCAAGAAATTTATTTTCTTCCAATAAGTATACTCAGAATTCCGTTTAGGAATGACAACTATGAAAATAAGAGCCTCCGTTCGTAAAATTTGTGATAAATGTCGATTGATCCGTAGGAGAGGACGAATTATAGTAATTTGTTCCAATCCGAGACATAAACAAAGACAGGGATAATCTTTTGAAAATGGACTCTATAACATAAAGTAACCAATACAAAAATAGGATCTGTTTTGACATGAAATGGATATATCCATATACCTCGAATTTCTCGTTATAAGATGATAAAGTAAAGTATGGCAAAATCTATACGAAGAACTGGTTCACGGAGAAATGCCCGGATTGGGTCACGTAAGAATATACGCCGAATACCAAAGGGCGTTATTCATGTTCAAGCAAGTTTCAACAATACCATTGTGACTATTACAGATGTCCGAGGTCGGGTAATCTCTTGGGCCTCCGCCGGTACTTGTGGATTCAAAGGTACAAGAAGAGGGACTCCATTTGCTGCTCAAAGCGCAGCAGGAAAGGCTATTCGTACAGTCATAGATCAAGGTATGCAACGAGCAGAAGTGATGATCAAAGGTCCCGGTCTCGGTAGGGATGCAGCATTACGAGCTATTCGAAGAAGTGGTATACCATTAAGTTTCGTACGTGATGTAACCCCTATGCCCCATAATGGATGTAGGCCCCCTAAGAAAAGACGTGTATAGAAATAAAAATGAAATAGATTTCAAGAGAAATAAACAATTCAATGATCTGATCAAATAATATTAATATGGTTCGAGAGAAAGTAAGAGTATCTACTCGGACACTACGGTGGAAGTGTGTTGAATCAAGAGCAGATAGTAAGCGTCTTTATTATGGACGCTTTATTCTGTCTCCACTTAAGAAAGGACAAGCCGATACAATAGGCATTGCAATACGAAGAGCTTTGCTGGGGGAAATAGAAGGAACATGCATCACCCGAGCAAAATTTGAAAAAATACCACATGAATATTCTACGATAGTGGGTATTCAAGAATCAGTACATGAGATTTTAATGAATTTGAAAGAAATTGTATTGCGAAGTAATCTGTATGGAACTAGCAACGCGTCCATTTGTTTCCAGGGCCCTGGATGTGTAACTGCTCAAGATATTATCTTACCAACTTCTGTGGAAATCATTGATAACACACAGCATATAGCTACACTAACAGAACCAATTCATTTTTGTATTGGATTACAAATCGAGAGAAATCGAGGATATCATATAAAAACACCCAAAAACTTTCACGAAGAAAGTCATCCTATCGATGCTGTATTCATGCCTGTTCGAAATGCAAATCATAGTATTCATTCTTATGAGA